TGGAATAAAAGAAGAAATGTCCCGGCCAGTACTTAAGCAGATCAGGCCGGGAGAATAAACCTTTCGTATAAAATCAAAGAACTAAGATATTCTTTCTATTGAGGAGATTCGTTTTGAGTCATTATCTATATTGAATTCCTGATCAATTGCTTTTTTCTATCTTTTTCTTATTTTTCTTATACATATTTTATTATACATAATATATTTATACTATAATAAATATATACCTCTTAGTATAAATATATACCTTTAGTTTTATTTTATTTAAATTATTTTATCTAAATATTAAATACTTTGTTTAAGTTTAAATTTTAATAACTATTTCCAAAATTTCTATTATTTATTAGAATATTTTAGAATATTTCTAATTTCTATTTTAATAATATAATAATATTTTTTTTTATTAAAATAGAATAATATAATAAAATAAATAATAATAATAAAGTTAAATAAGATTAAATAAATAAAAAGAAAATGAAAAAAGAAAATAAAGAGAAGAAGGTGGATTTTTATCAATCTTTATTTCACGTGTTACATCACATAACAAATTTTCAATTTGGAATTAGGAGAGATGGCTGAGTGGACTAAAGCGGCGGATTGCTAATCCGTTGTACGAATTATTTGTACCGAGGGTTCGAATCCCTCTCTTTCCGCTTTCTCTGATCACTTTCGAATTCGAAAAGATTCTCATCCCTTGATTTTATCATAGTTAAATGTATGAAACAAATAAGATTATTAAGAATTAATTTTGAAAAAAGCAAAAAAAAACTAGAAATTTTTTATTCCTCACGTCCAGGATTGCGTCCTGGATCATTAGATAAGAATCCAAAGATAAAAAGGGAAACAAAGAATATCACTACTGTGTAAACAAAGAGTTTGAGAGTAAGCATTACACAATCTCCAAGATCATTTTTTTTTTTGAAAAAGGGGAATAGATTGCCTATTTTTTACCACATATACCATTTTTTTGTTTTGACACCCCAAAAAATAAAAAAAAAATGAAGTCTTTTCTTGAAAAGTCATTTTATTTTAACGAATTTATTTGTAATAAGATTTTGATTCATTCGTTACCCGAAATTTCTTGTCATATCAATAATTAGGTATTGTGGAGTACCTAATAGTCCATACTCACTGGAAGGTCAGAACGGGGAAAAGGCTGATCCAAATTCATCGCTGCGGTTATTCATTCAATATACAAGAATTTCTATTTTGGAATCGAGGGTTCGTAATGTAAGACTTATCTGATCTTATAAATTTTTAGAATTTTTTTATCGAATACATCATCAATTTAGCAGAGTATTAAAGATTTCATCGAAAACTTACAGCGGCTTGCCAAACAAAGGCTAAGAGAAAAAAGAGTACAGGTATGACAGGCATAACATCTACGATTGGATTGAAAATGGCATAAGCTTCGGGCAATTTGGCGAAGAAAAAACTACTCGAATAAAGGACAGAATTAAGACAGATACCGATTAAACTAAAGATATTAAGCATAACAAGCATTTTGTTCTTGTGGATTAGATAATTTTGAGTTATTTTTATAAGGGAAAAATGAAAAAGGCAGATCAAGAAATCCTTCTTTTTCTTCGGTTCGGACTTTCCCAAATAAACCTCCCCCCCCATTATCATTCTAAAATGAGAATATAAGGAATTCAACTTTCATACAATATCTTAATTGAATTATATGTAATGATCAATGAATTTTTTTGATTCTATATCTACATGTCTTGAATCCTAGCAACAAAATATCCCATATGTTTTTGTGTATTTGGGTTGGGATTGACGAATAACCAATACCAATATTAGTGTTGATTAATATCGAATAGAAATCAAAATGGGGCGTGGCCAAGCGGTAAGGCAGCGGGTTTTGGTCCCGTTATTCGGAGGTTCGAATCCTTCCGTCCCAGATCGTTTTTCATGAAACGAAAGATGGGATCACACTGCATTCCACATGAAACAATAATTTGTTAAAGGGAAAAATCTTTTCTTATTAATTTTCAGAATGGTTCTAAGAATCATATCTGAGAATTTGTTTGATTTCTCACAAACGGAATCAAGTGTCAAATGTGGGTAAAATTGAATATCTTTATTTTCATTCAATTCATATGATAGAATATGGGGTTAAATTAAATAAATTCGATCCTTGCTGACCCTTATCCGGATAAATACTTATTTATCCGTAGATAGAAATATTATATACCGGTTGAACCAATGACTATTCATGATTTTATATTGAATCAATTCCATATCGCTTTGAAATTTCAATTAGAGGAATGTTATGGTAAAACTTCGTTTGAAACGATGTGGTAGAAAGCAACGTGCGACTTGAAGGACATGGTCGGCTGTGGATTTTTACATCCGCCATCTTCTATAGTAATGAAGATGCTCTTGGCTCGACATAGTTTGTTCTGTTCTGCCCGGAACCTAATTTGTGTTGGGTTATAAGTAAATAGTACATGATGAAGCTCGAGAAGAAGGGATTGATTCATTTTTCAAGGGAAAGAATCTAGGGTTAGTGAAAATCAATAAGTTAGACCAACTCTGTAAGTATATCCTCACTATATATAAATTCTAAATCGAAAGGTTCAAATTCAGAACAAGTTTGAAAAGTCAAATTTTTCAAAATTGGTAAAACTATTTCGATGAAAAGTGTATCACAAGGGAATCAATCATTCGTATTCTATTTATATAGAAAGAAATAACAAAAAAAGGTATGTTGCTGCCATTTTGAAAGGAATAAGGATCCCCGAGGTAATGTCTAAACCCAATGATTTCACAAAGCAAGGATAAAGGATTCCGAAACAAGGAAACACTATTTTCAATTGTCTCAACAATTGGATCAGACTGAGGAATAAAAATAGATTCGAAATGAGACAAACAAAAGAGTTTAGAGACGGCTCAATAAATGTCTAAGGATTTTCTTGTCAGAATTACCCAACTTGAGTTATGAGTATGAATGAGATTTCTTCCCTTTTCTGTAAGGAAGAAGAAAAAAGTACTCAATTCAAATCATAGTAAAATTCATGATTTTATGGATCCACTTGCTATTATATACAGAAATTAGAATCATTTTTCTCGAGCCGTATGAGGAAAAAACCTCCTATACGTTTCTAGGGGGGGCATTGTTTATTTAAATCTATCCCAATGAGCCATCTATCGAATCGTTGCAATTGATGTTCGATTCCGAAGAGAAGGAAGAGATCTTCGAAAAGTAGGTTTTTATGATCCGATAAAGAATCAAACTTATTTAAATGTTCCTGCTATTCTATATTTCCTTGAAAAAGGTGCTCAACCTACAGGAACTGTTTATGATATTTTAAGGAAGGCAGAATTCTTTAAAGAAAGAACTTCGAGTTAATTAAAGGAAAAAACAAAATTATTAAATAAATAAAATAAAGTAGGGAAAGGTAACTAGTATCTATCCTTGTGTAATTATTTCTATTTACACACCATTTTCCTTTTTCTTGCTTTATTCATATTTTGGTGGGGGAATTGAATTTAACAACAAACAAGGGGTTAAGCTTGCTTATCGTACTTTTATTGATTGAATAAACCGGGGATTTTTTATTTACCTTTTCCTTAATTTTTTCCATTCCAATTTCTTATTTATGTTGTGCCAATCCAACACAAGTCTTTATTTTATTTACTTGATTTACTTTCTCAACATTGCTTTTATATTGACAATGGTGTATCGAACAAATATAATTCGATCGTAGATAAATAGGGCTGTTTATCCCCACCCCATATTGGTTTTTTTGTTTCCTTCACTCAAATGATGGGTTTGCCTTGCTGCATTTACTCTCATACAAGATGTATTTTCTTAGGGAAAATAAAAAAAGAATTTGATAAAAAATAGGTGGTCTGTCATAATTTTTACATTTCGATTAGGAATATTTTTAATCCGATCTGCTAATTTTGGTATTTTGTGTTTCTAATTGATCATAAAATCTTTCTTTTCGATGTGTTGCTAGTTCAATGTTTTGATAGGGTCGTGCAGTGCAATTCAATTGATTTTTATATTTCGATCGTATCTACATATCCTATTTATCCGGGTTGCTAACTCAACGGTAGAGTACTCGGCTTTTAAGTGCGACTATGATCTTTTACACATTTGGATGAAGCAACGAATTCGTCCAGACTATTGGTATAGTCTATAAGACCACGACTGATCCTCAAGGGTAATGAATGGAAAAAACAGCATGTCGTAATAAAATCAATTTATTATTTTATTAGATTTTCTATTTTATTAATTTATTTAATTTGAAATGAAAGTCAAAGTTAAAGTAGAACTTTGAGTTTATCCTTACCGGATCGTTACAGTTCCAAAAGATTGTTTTGATTTTTGGAAGGGGACAAAAGAAATTCACATTTACAGTTGGGTCTAGTGAATAAATGGATAGAGCTCTATGGCTCCAATTCTGGTAAAATAAAAAGCAACGAGCTTATGTTCTTAATTGGAATGATTACCCGATCTAATTAGACGTTAAAAATGAATTAGTGCCTAATGCGGGAAAGAGTGGGTTCTTCTGTGAGTGAACCATTGATTTTTTCTTTTTTTTTCAGAATCCTAATTATTCTTTATTATGGATTGTAGACGTATGTGTAGAAGAAACAGTATATTGATAAAGAGAATTTATTCCAAAGTCAAAAGAGCGATTGGGTTGCAAAAATAAAGGATTTTTTCTCCTGTTGTAATTATAACGAACATAAACCAATTGGATAGAAAAGGAAGGTAAAAAGATCTGTTGATTGGACTCCCTCTTTCTTTTCCGGGGTATATATTTTTTTCTTACTATACTATATACATAATACAATACATAATACCCTGTTCTGACCATATTGCACTATGTATGTATCATTTGATAAACCAAGAAAAACCTCCTGCCTCTGGCTCAAGTAGAAATGTAAATGGAAGAATTACAAGGATATTTAGAAAAAGATAGATCTCGGCAGCAACACTTCCTATATCCGTTTCTTTTTCAGGAGTATATTTATGCGTT